AACCAAAACCCTATTAATAGATAGGAACACATTCCAACCAATTCCCAAAAAATATAAATTTGTATCAAATTTGAACTAGTAACTAATCCCAACATGGAAGTACTGAAAAGGCTCATATAAGCAAAAAATCTCAAGTATCCTTGATCGTGAGCCATATAATTATCACTATAAATAAGAACCATAATTCCAACAGTAGTAACTAACATTGACATAATAGAAGTAAGTGGATCGATCAAGTAGCCGAATTCTAAAGAAAAATCATTATCGAGGGTCCAAGACCATACATATTGATATATAGAACTGCTATTTATTTGCTGAATAGACAGATTAGTTGAAAAAATCATGACTATACTTAACAATAAAATACTCGGAAAAGCCCACATACGACGAAGATCTTTTGTTGCTGTCGGAAAAAGAAGAAGTCCCACTCCTATTAACATAGGAACTGGAAGTGGAACGAAAGGTAAAATCCACGCATATTGATATGTTTGTTCCATAAAAAAAGTTTTTTAATTCTTAATTAATATTAATTGTTTCCGATTCACTGGACCTTACCTCTTTTGAAAGGAGTCAATAAAAAAATGAAGATATGCACTAACTTAACCTAACTTAAATAGAATTTTGATTTCTTTTTATTTTTACTTATTCTTTCTGCTAAATACTTCAAATATTCAAATCAAGAAGTTACAATTGGTCAAATCATATATAAAGAAAGAGATTAATTACTAGTCTCCTTCGAATTTGAAAATTCAAGTCAAATTAGACATATTTTTTTCCGAGTTTGACAAGTTACTAAAAATATTCTTCTTTTTTCTATTTTTTTTTATTTTTAGTAATTCTATTTTTAGTAATATTGTATGCGATTTTTTCATATCGTTCCCCCATCTTATCTATTTTATTCTTTTAGATTTTTAGAAAAAAATATTATCTAGAAAAGAAATACATAGTGAATTAGAAAAGCGAAGATTTTTTTTGAACAATAGATGTCTTTCACATCCAGCTATACCAATGAGTAATCTCTTAATTTTTATTTAAATGGCAGTTCCAAAAAAACGTACTTCTGCATCAAAAAAGCGTATTCGTAAAAATTTTTGGAAAAGGAAGGGGTATTGGGCGGCGTTAAAGGCGTTTTCCTTAGGGAAATCTCTTTCTACCGGGAATTCAAAAAGTTTTTTTGTGCGACAAACAAATAAACTAAGCAATAAAACATAACACGTTGGAATAATCTAAATTAGCCTGACTCAATTTTTGAATCATTTCATTTCTAGAATCAAATTCCCGAATTCCATTCCCTGTTGAGTTAATTAATAGGGAATGGAATTCGTTCCGCTCTTAGAATATGGAGAATAAGAATTCTTCTGTTTACCTTACCGAATTCAAAAAAACACAAGATACTCAATTTTCTTTTTAGTATATTTTTGCATTTCCAAGGCGAGGAGTCTTATTTTCCCCATCAACCTATTCGTAATATAAGTTTTCTTTTTTGTGGAACTTTCTTACTTTTGGATTTTCTCTAAATTCTTATATAAACCCCACATATTTCTCGCCATCAATCCACGCAAAAACACTTAGTGAAAATATTTTGGATAAATATGTGTCAATTTTGAATGATCTAAAATAGTTTTTTGTTCATTGATAAAACTAATTTTTTAGTTTCACTTTTTGAAATCAAATAAATCAAAAACAGTTGTTAATAAAAAAAATGTTTTTTGGGGGAAGGTTCTATCCCTTAATTCATAGTAGGACTTATCCAGTTTTACACAAGTTCAAGTATAAAATACACAATCAAACAAAGACCCTAAACTAAAATAATGAACCTTCAAATACCTAATTTAAACAAATTTTTATTCATCAATTTGAATCTTCCTAAAAAATATTGCACCCAATTAAATTCTTAAATCTAGACGATTACTTATTCATAGGCTATTATGAGGTCAAGAGGGGCCGCTATGGTGAAATTGGTAGACACGCTGCTCTTAGGAAGCAGTGCTAGAGCATCTCGGTTCGAGTCCGAGTGGCGGCATATCATCTCCTAAAAAAATCAAATAGATCCTATAATGAATTCAATTGTCGATTTCGATTTTATAATAAAGGAACTCTTTTGTTTTATGATGATATTTTCAACTTTAGAGCATATATTAACTCATATTTCTTTTTCGACCGTTTCAATTATAATTACAATTCATTTGATAACCTTTTTGGTCGATGAAATAGTAAAACTATATGATTCATCCGAAAAGGGCATGATAATGACTTTTTTCTGTATAACAGGATTATTAATTATTCGTTGGATTTATTCGGGACATTTTCCACTAAGTGATTTATATGAATCGTTAATCTTTCTTTCATGGAGTTTTTCCTTTATTTATATAGTTCCGTATTTCAAAAAAAATCAAAATCTTCTAAGCACAATAATTGGCCCAAGTGCTATTTTTTCCCAGGGCTTTGCTACTTCAGGTCTTTTAACTGAAATACACGAATCCACAATATTAGTACCCGC